TGGGGATAATGGGACTCGAACCCATACGGAATTACCCACTGATTTCTAAAATCAGCCTGTCTACCATTTCAGCATATCCATTTATGTGAACCTAGATAGACTCGAACTATCGACTTCACGCTTATCAAGCGTGCACTCTAACCAACTGAGTTATAGGTGTTTTATTGAACCCTATGAGAATCGAACTCATATTCTTAACGTGAAAGGTTAACGTCCTACCATTAGACGAAGGGTTTAAAATGGGTGTATTGGGACTCGAACCCAAAACCTCTGGTTTAAGAGACCATTGCTCTACCAATTGAGCTATACAAATTGGGATAATAGGACTCGAACCTATAATCATGGGTTCAAAACCCACCGCCTTGCCCTTTGGCTATATCCCAGCTTTGTAACCTTTTTAAAAAGTAAGAACAAACGGCGTCTAGATAACTGCTACAAAAATGGAAATCAAAAACATTAAAATTTAAGTTAATGTGAAAAAGATTAACCAATGTAATTATAACCTAAATAAGTACAAAGAGCTAAGGTAGTCGCGCAGGCAACAAAAATTAATATTTTTGGAAATACAGAGCTTATTGAATCAGCTGGATTGCCGGCAGAACTTGAAAGAGGGCCTGGATTAAAATCCTTATAGCTACCAGCGCCTTCTAGATGAACAGAAATGAAATCTTGTGGTGGAAGATTGTTAACCGGGTGAACGAGAGTAGTATAAAAAGTAGAATAAGAATGTATTACACCAATATGGTAATCGGGTATCGCTGATTTCAATAACTCAATTAGGCAAAGTCTAGGGAAAAGGCCTTCCTTACTCACAGTAAACGGCGGCTGATTTAAAACATCCGCAGTAGAATACATTACAGGCTCCGGATATTGGGCTCTAAGTCTTGTAGTATCGTACACTAACCCATCACAACCTACTCCACCAGGTTCAGGAGTATACACTTGATGGGTAAAATACGTGATTTTGATACATGAAGGGCTGCCATCACTATTGCCTGGATCATCAGGACTAACGAATAAATATGTCCACCAAGGGTTATCTTTTGCTCAAGAATTAAATCAATCAACAACAATTTGATCTTCCTCAGTTAGATCACCCTCGGTTAATATTTCACGAATTCCCGTAAAAGAAAAGACGTGCACAGAATTTTTATCATTATGATATGTTGTGGGCCAACTAAAAGAAAATTGGCCTTCTGGATTAACATTTATGGACTTCCCACAAGCAGCGACGTAGTTTTTCGTAAACAAAGCTACATCATCAAAGCTGTTTATTGCTAGAATAGGGTATTTTACGTTACAGGTGAAATGTCCTAGCTCAGTTCGATGAACATTACTTAAAAAACAACGGAGTTCGTAAGGTGACAATTCATCTCGATTCTCATCAAAAACCATAGGTCAAATACGACGAACAGGAATGTCAGGGTATAATAAAGTCAGCGCGGGGTCGATATCCGGTGCAAAGAAATACGCAGTAGCCAATGAGATTATTGTAATTACAGGAACAGAGATTAGTATTATAGGAGATATCATTTTTTTTTTTTTTTTTTGACAATAATGTGTTAAACTCCAAGAGATTTCTTTTAAATTTAACTAAGTTAATGACTAGTGTTATATATATCGTTAAGATATATGCATGTAAGAATTGAAAAAATGTAGGCTTGCACTATTGCAATACAAAACTCTAAAACTATAATAAAAACTATAAACAGTAAGGGTAAAAATGAAATTAAAGCATACTTTTTAAAAACATTAAAAATAAAGGCGCTTAATATATTTAAAAGGGTATGTCCTGCTAGCATATTTGCAAAAAGTCGAACCGATAGACTAAAAGGTCTTATTAAATATGATACAACTTCTATAACAACCAGAAATGGTATTAAAGGTTTAGGTACTCCGCTTGGTACAAAAAGATTAAAAAATTCTGTCTTGTTGTTGAAAAAATTTATTAATGTTATTCCAAAAAACAAAGAAAAGGCTATCTGAAATGTAAAAATTATATGGCCTGTAATAGTAAATCCATAGGGTAAAAGTCCGATAAGATTTGCAAATAAAATAAACGAAAAAACGAAAAGAACCAAGGGGAAGTATTTAAGAGCTACTATATTATTAATTTGTTGTTTAAATAATTGTAATACGAACAGGTAAATATTTTCCACCGCATATTGTCATTTACTAGGAATATAAGTATTAGTTGAATAATTTACATAAAATAAAAATGTAAAGCCTATAAGGATTACAAATAAAATTATTGTATTGTTTGTAATTGAAATATCAATGTTTCCAAAAAATAATTTTTGTAAAACTGAAATTCTAAATTGTTCTAGAGGATTAAAAATCATCGATTATCTATCTATTTCACCAAAAACAATGTCTTGTGTACCTATTATGGTAACAACGTCAGCTATCATATGTCCTTTTGACATAGAGTTTAAGGACTGTAAATGCAAGAACCCAGGGGCTTTTATCTTGCATCTGTAAGGTTTATTTGAACCATCAGACACTACATACACACCAAATTCACCTTTTGGTGCTTCTACACAAGCGTATGTTTCGTTTTCCGGAACATTAAAACCTTCGCTATAGAGCTTAAAATGATGAATAAGTGATTCCATTGAATACTTCATGTCAGTTCTTTCCGGCGGTGTAATCTTTTTGTCATTCACTTTTATCAAACCAGCAGGCATTGCAGTTAAGCACTGTTTAATGATGTTTAAACTCTCGTACATTTCATATACGCGTATAAGATACCTGTCATAACAATCACCATTTTTGCCTATTGGAATATTAAAATTAAGTTTATTATATACCTCGTAAGGATTATTTTTTCTTAAATCCCAAGCTATGCCAGAACCTCTTAACATTACACCGCTAAATCCGTGGCTTAAAGCTTCCTCTGCTGTTACTATTCCGACATCAACCAGTCTTTGTTTTCAAATTCTATTGCCGTTTAAGAGCTCCTCGACTTCTACTAAACGTCAAAAGAATTGTTCAACAAATTGCATTATGTCGTTTCATAAGCCTAATGGAAAATCTTGAGCGACACCGCCAGGTCTTATATATGCAGCATGCATTCTAGCGCCTGACACTCTTTCGTAAAATTCCATTAGCTTCTCCCGTTCTTCAAATAATCATAAAAACGGCGTTAAAGCTCCAACGTCCATGGCGTGAGTTGTAACGGCTAGAATGTGATTTAATATTCTGGTTAATTCGCTGTAAATTACACGTATATACTGGGCCCTAATTGGAACATTACAATTAAGCAGTTTTTCAATAGCAAGAGAGTAGGCGTGTTCTTGCGACATCATTGAAACATAATCTAAACGATCAAAATAAGGCAGTGCTTGAATGTAAGTTTTGTACTCAATTAGCTTCTCCGTACCTCTGTGTAACAATCCGATATGCGGGTCAGCCTTTCTAACAAGTTCGCCATCTAATTCTAATATAAGCCTTAAAACACCATGTGCTGCCGGGTGTTGTGGACCAAAATTCATTGTAAAATTTTTTATCTTTGATGTCTTTATATATGGGCTTATTTGATTTTTTCTCATGGGCTGGTAAAATTAAAAAGTCTATATTCTTGGGATAATTCAAGAGGTTCATACACGATGTTTGCTTTTTCATCGTCGTAACGTATTTCTATGTATCCTGTTAACGGGAAATCCTTCCTTAAAGGAAAGCCCTCAAAACCATAATCAGTTAATATTCTTCTTAAATCCGGGTGATTGGTGAAAAATACGCCAAACATATCCCAACATTCCCTCTCTATTCAGTTTGCACTATTAAATAAAGTTGAAATTGAAGGAACATATGCGGATGTGTAAGTTTTGATAAAAATCCTAAAATTATACTTAATAGAGGATAAATTGTAACTCAATTCGAATCTATCAATTTTTTCCGGATAATCTACAATACATACATCATTTAAAACTTTAAATTGTGTTAGACTACTACGTTGTAGGCTAAATACAAGATTATAAAAATTTGCTGTTTCAACTAACAAGTATGCATTATTGCTTTCATTTTTTTTCACTATCAATGCTTTAATAAATTTTTTATACAAACCGGTAAGTAATTTTATGTAGTAAATTTTTCTAGACATAAAAAAATTTAGTCCCATTCTAATGCACCTTTCTGCCACTCGTATATAAAGCCAACTGTTAGTATTATTAGAAATAAAAATATCGCCCAGACTCCAAAAAAACTTCCCGTTGATATTGAAATTGATCAAGGAAATAAATACATTATTTCTAAATCAAATATCATAAATAATATGGCTATTAAATAATACCTCACATTAAATTTGCTCCTCGTATCCTCAAATGGCTGAAAGCCGCACTCATATGCAGAATTTTTTTCGATATCTGATTCCTGATAAACCAGGAAATATGAAAGAAAAATTAATAAGCAAGAAATAAAGAAAGCTCCTCAAAAGAAAATAAAAATGTAAATATATTCCAATGTCATGAAAGTGATTGTTTAAAAGGAAAAATGCGTAAAACTTCAACAACTATTTTAATAATAAAACAGTAGTACTACTTATTGCATTTAATTTGTTACTTAACGTTGTATAAAATTTTAAAGAATCAATTTTTTTGCCTAATATCGAGTTTAGAGATAAGAAGCCGGTTTTTAAGGATTTTAAATTTAAATAAAAAAGTTTGTTTATATAAAGAAAATTAAAAACTACATTTACATAAGCATTAATATCGTTTAATATATAATCAATTTTTGATTTAAATTCGCTATTTATAATATTTGATAAGAAGCCCATTAAAAAAAATAAAAATACTATAAATATAACAATAATAACCTTTTCGCTAATATAATGTAATAAATTGTTTATTGCAAATAATGTAAAGAATAATAGTATGCTATATTTCATCAATATTCAATTCTTGAAATTTTTTAACAAAATCAACACTGTTCGAATTTAAAAAGTTGTTTAACAAACTGATCATTAAAAGCCTTTGAGATTGATTTAATGTTTGAGTTTTATTTATTATACTTTTTGTTTTTTCAAATATAAAATTAATTTTTGTTAATATGAAAAAATTAATGTATAAAGTATAATAAATAAAACTAAAGGACGTGTTTACTAATGACTTATGTTTGTTATTATAATCCACATAATCAAACCTGTATAAAAAGAAGTATCAAATCTTATATATAATATTTCTTAATTTGAGATTTTTAAATACCAAAATAACAAAAAAATTAACACTTAAAAAATATAAACCAAAAAAGAATAGTGTTAATCAAAAATATTGTGTAGCAAAAGATAATTTATCTAATTGTGGCATATGAAAATACGGTTTATCTAGCTATGACCGAACAAGATAAACCCCATTTTTTCGAAGGTTATAAAAACCTTTATAGAACTTTATTTAATATATTTATCTTATATATATATATTCATCTATATACTATAACACCATTTTTTTATTATTGATTTTAATTGTTTATTTTTGCTTCTTTATACAAAATCTATACATAATTAATATTCTTTAATACTTTCCTCTAACACCTTATACAGATTTTTTTTTAGCTCACGTACATAGATCAAAGCCGTGCCTGTATCAAAAAACTCCTTATGTGAGAAAATTTTAAAAACCTATAATCCTATTATAATCTTTTTGCTTTTTTTTTTCTCATTAAAAGGCCGTGACTTTTATTTTTTACCACAACTCCTTGTAGTATAAATAGACCTGTTTTTTTAAAACTTTCAAAAATTGTTTTTCCTATTTTTGTCTGATTTGTATTCATAAAAAATTTAAACAAATATTTTATATTTTTTGCGCGTGCTATTTTTGCGACAGATGCCGAAACAGTTTTTAACGTATCCGGGGATCTTTTTTTTTTTTTTGTAGTAATTTTACAAGATCCTGCTGATTGTGACACTACTACCCTACCTATTACATCAGTTATAGTTAAAAAAACATTATTTCTTTTCTTGCTAAAAAACAAATAATAACGCTTCTTATTTGGGTTTTTTTTAGCTAATACTAATCGTTGTCTGAAACTTACATAATTTTTTTTTGCTTTATACCAAGGACTTTTTTTTACCTTGGACAATTTAGAGCGAAGTACTTTTTTCTGTGAAATTATTCGTGGTTTTCTAAAAGTTATGGGTTTTAAAATTTTCATTTTATAATTCCTTTTTTATATTTTTTGATGGCGTTTTAGCATTGGTGTGGGTTCTTTGGCCCCTGACCGGAAGTTTTAATATATGACGCATTCCTGTATAATTTTTTATTTTTTTCTTTTTGTTAACGTTATTAAATATTTTATTTTCTTCTAAGTTATAAAAAAAAATAGCCTGTTTTTTTATTAAAGAAAAAAGTTCAAAATTCATACTGCTAACTTTCTCAAACTTGTCAAGACCCATTACCAAACCCATTTTATTGATTTTTTTTAAATTTACACCGTGAATATCTTTCAATGCGCTAAAAATGTTTTTATTTTTGTTATCTGATACAAATGTATTAAAATTTTGAAGCTTTTTCATACTTGATATTCTAATTACATAAACCTTTGCTTTTTACCAACCTTTAATTTTGTAAATTTAAAATTTTTAAACTGTAATACCCCCTTACCTTTATAAAAATTAGATTTTTTAACACGTTTTATATTCGACATAAAATTAAAAATCTCAACATTACTTTCGCCTAGTATAAAAACTTGATTTTTTTTACAGAAAATTTTTAAGCTGTCTGGAATGCGAAATATTATGTAATTACAATCGCCGACAAGTATATACAGGTGCTTTCGTAATATAAAATTTTTAAAACCTAACCCAATCATATGTAATTTAGAAAAATAATTGTACTGGTCATAAAAAAAAGTTTCTAAATTTTTTGCCATAAATTTTATATAGTTAGAATAATTAGAATAGTTTAAATTATTTAAAGTGATTAAAGTTCTTTCTTTTAAAAAAAGCTCACCACTAAAAGTAATTTTTAATAATATTTTTTTTTTATTTTTAAAATAAAAAAAAACGTTTTTATTAACTTTTTCTGTCTTTAAAGTTATTTTATCTTGTGATTTTATTACCTTTAATAATTCCATTTTTTTAGTTTATTTTTAATAAAGCCTCACCGCCTATTTTAAACATATTTGACTCCTCGTCAGTTAAAATACCTTTGGATGTTGATAAAATTAAAAAACCAGAATCTTTTTTTGTCAAAAACTTTTCAAGTTTTTTATGTTTTAGATAAGTGCGTCTACCGGGCGTTGAAATTACTGCAATATTTCTGACTGCAGGTTTATTATTTATATATTTTAATAATATTGTAATATTTTTTTGATCTTTAATTATAAAACCTCTTATATACCCCAACTTGTATAGTACACTCAAAACATTTATACAAAGTTTTGAGTTTTGTACAATTACCTGCAAATGTCGTGCATTATAACCCACTTTTACAATACTTATCATGTTGCTCAATAGACTCATTTTTTTTTATTTATTAAATTTTTTTACACCGTTTACGTAGTTATTAGAAATTAATAGTCTTAGTTTTATTCTAGACAGTTTAAAATGATTTAAAACTGATCTTCCGTTGTTAGATAAGAAACAACGTTGTTTAATGGCGACATAAGAAGTGTTTTTATCTAACTTGTTAATATACATGAAAGCTTTCTGTCTTATATAATTTGGTAATCTTGTGTTTAACATCACAGACTTGTACTGTAACCTTTTCAATTCAAATTTAAAAAATAATTTATACAATTTTTTATTTTTTATTAAGAGGTACTTCATAATTAATTTTTTACTTTTATTAAAAACATATTGTTTAAGTATTTAAACAGTATACTTGCTTGGCTATTACGCAAATTAAGCTGGCATTTAATTTGCGTCTTTTGGTTTTGTTTATTGTAATTTTTAAAGAAAAACTGAATATTATCTATATAAAGTATAAGGCTATTTTCAAATCTATTATACTTAAGGCATTTCTGATAGTAAATATGAAAAAAGTAATTATAAAAGTTTAACATATACATAAAAAAATTGAAAGAGTTTTTTTTATTTAGTGAAACCGAAATAAAAAACCTTTTAAGTATTTTCTTTTTTATGTAACTAAATTTTACCTTTTTTATAAACGGTTTTTGGTTAGAAATGTACAGTATCATTAAATACAATTTTATAAATTTTAAGCTCCTCTCCCCCCTAAACGTGTTAAAAACTGCAGACAAGGTAGGTTTTAATGGAATTTTCAATGTGTTAGTATTAAATGAATTAATACTACAAAGTAAATAATTTTTTAATGAACTATTGTAGCGGTTGTAAAATCTCATTAAAGGGTAACTTGTGCTATTGAAATTATTTTACTAAATTTTAAATTAACTCTAATTTCGCGAAAAACAGGCCCTAATAATCTAGACCCAATTGGCAAACAATACTTATTTATTAATGCTACTGAATTAGAAGAAGATCTTAAAAAAAAATTTCCCCATCTCTTTACTCCCTTTATAGTCCTTAGAATTACCGCAGAACAGACTTGTCCTTTTTTTACCTCTTTACTTTTCTTAATATTTTTCTTTATAATACTTTTTTTTACAACTACTGTTATTGTATCACCCACGCCCGCGCCGACTCTTGAGGAGGAATTTAACAATCTTATACAACTAACAAATACTGCCCCAGAATTATCAGCTACTTTTAATACAGTCTGTACGTTTATCATATTTTTTTACAACTTTAGTAGGTACGGGCAATCTTAGTGAAGATGATTTTAAGGCTCTTAATAGCAAGGTCTCGTTAACATTTTTAAACTCAAAAATAATTTTACCTGCCTTCAAGGGATAAACCTTCACTGCTGGACTGCCTTTACCTCTTCCCATACGAACATCACGAGGTTTTCTTGTTAACATCCAAAAAGGTAAAGCCTTAATTATTAAAAAATTCTTCTTCTTTATAACACGCTTTATTGCTTTAAGTGATGCTGTTAGTTGTTCAGAAGTTAAATTACAATTACCCAATGATTTTAATCCAAAATCTCCAAAATGTATTAAATCGTGTTCATATACGTTATTGTTTTTATATTTTATTTTAAAATATTTTTTAAATCTCATTTTTTATTATATTAAACTACAAAATCAACTAAATTAGATTTTTTTTTACCTAATCTAACCCAAACCTTTATAGTGCAAGAACTATATTTTAAAGCGATTGTTTTATAACTATAATCTAATTTAGATTTTACAGTACTAAAAGCTAGACTGCCAAAAGCCTTCCAACTGTAGGTAGTTCTTTGTTTACGAGAAAATCGACCCGAACATGTTATTTTATACCCCTTTACTAACTTTCTCTTTTTCATAAGGGATTTGAATAGAAAGTTTATATTTCTTAAAACCTCCCATATAGTATAATATTGCGTTAAACGGATAAAAAAAAATTCACTAATTATGTTTGCATTAACATTCATTTTCGATAATCCGATAATAAAAATTTTTGATAAAAAGCTTGAACGACTAAACCTTTTTAGATAAAAAAGTGACAGTGTTTTGAAGCTTTCCCAATAAATTTTTAAAATCTTATTTTTTATGAAAAGAAAAAATAATTTCCTCGAATACCTTAAAATTACTCTTTTTTTTAACAACATAAAAAGCCCTTGCTTCAATTGTTTATTTTGTCTAAGTGCTTTCCTGTATTTTTTATAAAACTTCTTGTTAAATAATCGCTTAATCAATAAAAATCTAGCATTTTTTTTTAAATTAAAAAACAGTAGATCAAGAAAACTATCATGTATATAAACATATAAAGATATATTATTGAAAGAACGTATAATTTTTAAATTAACAAATATTATACCAGCGTTAGTCGAATCAAGGTGTGTTGTTAAAAACTTTCTAAAAAAACGGTCTATAAGTATATCCTGATTTATTAAATAAGAATAATTCAAGCTACCTGAAAACCAATTATTATTTCAATATCTAATATTATATAGTCTGTAAGAAATAGGATTTATAATATGACCCATTATTTTTTACCTTTTTTTTTTAATACTTTTTTTTTATGCAAAACCCCCATCTTTCTAGTAAAAACAAACTCACCTATCTTTAAACCAACCATAGAACGATCGATAAGAATAGATTTGTAAGATTTACCATCATGTAAAGTAAATTTCTTCTTTAACATAGTATTAATCACAGTTGAAGACTTACTTAAACCGTTATTATTATTTTTGTAAAAACAACCCTTTCAAACCGATCGCATTTTCTTACTAAGATTTTCTCCTTCTGACAATAAAAGCTGACTTATTTTTTCGAGTTGGTTTACCTTTAGTTATAACTCCGTAAGGGGTTACAGAAGGCCTTCCACCGGAAGTTTTTCCTTGTCCACCACCATGTGGGTGGTCAACAGGGTTCATTGCCACACCTCTAACAACTGGCAACCAACCTTTAAGTCTGTAAAACCCTGCCTTTCTAAAATTCCTATATATATATTGAAAATTAGAAATTGAGCCGATTGTTGCCATACAATTTGAATGAACTCTTCTTAACTCACCTGATTTTAATTTCAAAATCACAATTTTTTCGAATTTACTTATTATAGTAGCATAAGAACCAGCAGCACGTATGAACTGAGCCCCTTTATTTTCGCTTAATTCAATAGAATTAATTTTCAAACCAATAGGTATGTGTTGTAAATATGTAGAGTTTCCCGGTTTTAGAACAATATTCTCTTTCGCAAAGATACAATCACCCACTAATAAACCTTCTGGAGCTAAAATATATGACATAACACCATTAGAGTAAACAATCAAAGCAATTAAAGAATTTCTTTTTGGGTCGTACTCTACCCTGTGCACAAAACCAAAAATATTTCATATATACCTTTTATAATCTATTAAGCGCCCCATTCTCTTAACACCACCTCCGCGATGATATCTAGTTATTCTACCTTGATTATTTCTCCCGGATATCCTTTTTAAACCAAACGTTAAATTTTTTATCGGCCTATCTTTTCACAATAATGTGGACATATTAAAATCCTGTTTTTAAAAATCTTAAAAATCTTATATAACTTTTATTTTCAAAAGAGGCGGAGTGATATTCTTTTCTATATTTAATCAAAGAGCCTTCATTTTTTAATGAAATATTTATTTGGCTAAATAAAGAAGTTGCAATATCCCTCTTATCAGCATTATTTATTAACCATCTAATACTAGTGGAGTAGCTCTTTGATATAGGCATTAACGTAGGTATTTTATATTTTTTACCTCCAATAAACATAACCTTATAATATATTAAAGGCCTAACTTTTTCCAAAAATTGCAAATAACAATCAATAAATTTTCGCTTGTACTTAAATTTTAGAAGCAAAAAAAGGGTTTTAAAAATACTAATAGAAAGTTTTTTTTTACCCCTAGAAGTAAGGCCTTGAAAAAAGATATTTAGCAGAATTAATTTTTCAACTCTATCCTTTGACAACTTACAAATAACTTTTTTTTTTTTATTTTTAAATATTTTACCGTATCTTGCAAGAACTAACTTTAGCCTACTGTATTTAACAAAATTTTTTAAAAAAAAATAAAGCCCGTGGGATTTATAAAAACTGTTGGCTGTTCTAAAATGACGCGCAGTGAAATTTATGGATTTTTTTTTAAAAAAACGGAAATATAATCGCTTAAAACCTCTACGGTATATCCTTTTCCATAAACGCTGTTTATTTCTTCACCTGTACTTAACCAAAAACTTTTTTAATCTAATCGACTCTATTCTTTGACGTAGATAACAAAAAAAATACCTTTTTTTATAACCCAATTTATAAAGCCTTTTAACGAATAAGGCTCTTTTAAACTTACCTAAGCGAAGCTTTTTAACCCTAAATTTACCCTTCTTATTTCGCCTTCTAAAACTATGCTGCGATAAGCTTTTAGCACTATTATATAATTTTAAAAAACTGTTATAACGTTTAATTTTCGATTTTAAAATTCTTTTAAAGTAAAAGCTTTTAAAATAAAAACGCTTAAAATTTTTTTTTAGTCGAATACCCATATTTAGATAATTTTTTTTTTCTCTCAAAGCTTTCTTTTCAACTAAAATCGTATTTACCTTTTATTAAAGTATAACGAACACCAGGTAGATCTGGTGCTCGACCTCCTGAAACTAGAACGGAAGAATATTCCTGTAGATTATGGCCTTGACCGGGTATGTAAGCAATAATCATCCTGCGTGTAGATAATCGCAGTTTAGCCACTTTTCTTTGAGCTGAATTAGGTTTTTTTGGTTTGACAATTCTAAGCTTAACACAAACGCCTTTTTTTTGCGGGCAACCTTCTAAAGCCTTTACATTATTAGTATGCATTTTTTTTCTTCTAGGATTCTTTAATATTTGATGATATGTTGGCATTACTATTACTATTATTCCTATTTAGCAAAAATGTTAGTTTTTTATTTAAAAAGTTTAAATTTTTAAATATTTTTATAAAAATCGTATAAATAACTCTTAAAGCGTAAAAATTTATTAACTTAACCTGTGAATTGAATACAGATAAAAAAAGTTTTACAAACGGTTGACTAACCAAATTAGACCTAATCTTAAAGAAAATAGGGAAAAAATTGCTACCAAAGGATTTTAAGCTAACTTCTTTTAAAAAACCTATAAAATATTTCAAACTAGTTGCACCTATAAAATAAATATTTCCAAAAAAATATTTATTGCCTGTTAAGGAGGATAAAAGGTTTGACTTGGCTTTAAAAATAGAAATATTTTGAATAGCTAAAACCGTCTTTAAATAATTTAAATTTGAAGCAGAACTGTTATTAAAGCTAACAAATAAGCCATAACGATTATTCAACAACTTAGCAAATAAAATGTTATTTTGTATATTAAATTTTAATAACAATAAATTGTTTAAATTTGAAAGACTCTTTTTTGCCAAAGCGGAGCTCACACTTAAATGGAAGTTAACTTTTATCACTAAGGATAAATACTTCCTTAGTGATAAATAAATACGTCTGTGGAATACGTCCAAAAAATTTGAGTGAAAAACAGACTTTAATAGTGAAATTTTATAAACTGAAAGAAGATCAATATTTGGTTTGGTGACAGAAAAATTATTTAAATTTGAAAGAATAGAAATGACATAAGGTGTTTTTAGTATTATTTCGAATGTTTTTATTTTAGAAATTTTTACTAAAGTTGGTACAATAACGTCAAAATTAATAAATCTAGTTTTTATCTCAAAATCGTTAATAAATTCTTTAACATTTATACCATATAAGCCTAAAATAGGTGTGAGAAATGAAACCATATTAGTATGGTATTTAGGTATTAAAATAATGATTTCCTTTAAATGTAGCTTATCGTAATGAAAATTTAAATTAATACGCATATATTTACTTAAATAATTAAAAAAACACAGGGGGGAAAGGACTCGAACCTTTATCTTTAACTTTGGAGGATAACATTTTACCCTTAAACTACCCCGCTGATATAAAGATCTTTAAAATACGGTTAAAAATTATATAAAAATATCGCTAGAAAAAAAATGATTTATATACCCCCCTTCCGAAGGAAAACCATCAAAAAATAAAGTTAATGAAATACTAATAAAGACTAGACCAATCGTAAGCGGAACAAAAACTTTCCAACCTAATCGCATTAATTGGTCATATCTATACCTTGGCAAAGTTGCCCTGACTCATATAAAAGCGAATAGGTAAATATAAACTTTTATTATATAAACTAGAGAATGATAAATTCATGTTATATAATAAAAGTTTGAACGTAGTGTGTAAAAAAATTCATCAATACTTACATAATATTCTACGGAGAAAAATTTAATAAAAAAATATAAATCAGGCATAGTTCAACCACCAAGAAAAAGTATAGTAGCTACATGACAAAGTAGTATAATATTTGCATATTCTGATAAAAAGAATAAAGCAAATAATACACTACTATGTTCAACATTATAACCTGAAACAAGCTCTGATTCAGCTTCAGCCAAATCAAAAGGGTGCCTGTTAGTTTCCGCCAACATAGCAATAAAAAAAAGAAAAAATTGGGCTCAAAGCACAAAAGCATATCAAAGATCTTTTTGCGCTCAAACTATCTTTAAAAAATTCAAAGATCCGCTCAAAACTATTATATTTATAATTATTATACCAATAACAACCTCATACGCTATAACTTGGGCAATAGAACGTAGTGCACCTAAAAATGCGTATCTAGAATTACTCGACCACCCGGCAACTATTATATTTAATGTATTTAAAGATGAAACCATAAATACGTAAAGGATCCCAATATTTATATCAGATACAACAGTTTCGTTATTAAAAGGAATGACGAACCAGGCACTCAGGCTTAAAATTAATAATATAAGAGGGCCGCCAAAAAATAAAACAGATGAAGCATTTTGTGGAACAGGATTTTCTTTTAATATAAGCTTTAAAGCATCAGCAAGTGGTTGCAAGATTCCCAAAAAACCGGTCCAATTAGGACCCTTCCTTTTTTGAATACTGGCTAATACTTTCCTTTCAAATAATGTTAAGAATGCTACTGTTAAAATTACATTCAATATTAAATATAGTGATAAAAGAATAAAATAAACAGTTAAGCTTACCATTTTTTAAATGTAAAAAAATATAAAACTATTTAGCAGAAAAGCCAAAAATATTTGTAGTAATAAACTTGAAATAGCTGATAAAGAAGGCTACAACGTTATTATTATTCTTTTTTTTATAATATTCGTTATTAGATAGTAAAATTACATTAGTGTTAAAAACAGAATAGTTTGAGATCCTATTAAATAATTCATTTTCATAAGATCTAATAACCTTATTATTTACATTCGTAAGAAACCCCTTAATACCAGAATACATTAAAACAAATTGATTTTCTATAGGTATAGGCGTAAATCTATTTTGATTTAATAACTCTGTTAACATATTACCCCTTGATAATAAATTTTTAGTTGTTTCATCTAGATCACTACCAAATTGAGCAAAACTTAAAGCTTCTCTATATTGAGCTAGTTCTAATTTTAAAGAACCTGCAAGTTTCTTAATAGCTAATATTTGAGCAGCAGAACCGACACGGCTAACAGATAATCCAACGTTTACAGCAGGTCTAATACCATTGTAAAAAAGATTAGTTTCCAGAAATATTTGACCATCAGTAATAGAGATAACATTTGTAGGGATATAAGCAGAAACATCACCTGCTTGTGTTTCGACAACAGGTAAGGCTGTTAGTGATCCACCACCAAAATTTTTATTTAATTTTGCGGCTCTTTCTAACAATCTAGAGTGAAGATAGAAAATATCACCCGGATAAGCTTCTCTACCAGGAGGTCTTCTTAGTAATAATGACATTTGACGATAAGCAACCGCTTGTTTACTTAAATCATCGTAGATGATTAAAGCATGTTTACCATTATCTCTAAAATATTCTCCTATAACACAACCTGTGTATGGGGCAAGGTATTGAAGTGGTGCTGCTTCAGAAGCTGTTGCAGCCACAATAATACTATATTCTAGGGAATTAGTTTTTTCAAGTAAAGTAACTAGCTTACTAATAGAGGACCTTTTTTGACCTATTGCAGTATAGATGCAATATAAAGCATTTTTTTTATTTTTAGAATTTTCGTATTTTTGATTTAAAACAGCATCTAAACATATTGAAGTTTTTCCAGTTTGTCTATCACCAATAACCAACTCTCTTTGACCTCTTCCAACTGGGACTAAACAATCAATAGCTTTAACTCCGGTAATCATTGGTTCGTTAACTGATTGTCTTGTAATAATACCAGGGGCTTTAACTTCAACTTGTTTTAATTCCGAGCCCGGGAAATCTCCTTTATTGTCTATTGGTTGACCTAGAGCATTTACAACTCTTCCTAATAAACTCATACCAACAGGTACACTAATAATATTTCCAGTTCCTTCGACGTATTCACCAGGTTTGATTTTTGTTTCATCACCAAATAAAACAGCAGAGACTGTTTCAGAATTTAGATTTAGCGCCATACCTTGAATATCGTTAGAAAATTGAAGCATTTCACCAGCTTTAACGTTAGAAAGACCTTCTATTATAACAACACCGTCAACAATACTTTTGATAACTCCGATATTGCTATCGTTTTTTAAATACTGAAGGAATAGTTCATTTATATTTTGATTTTGTAGTAAATTAGACTTCAAAAATTGGTATTTTTTCATTATATCAGAAGTTGTAACAAATCTTTTGCAAAGAATACGAAAAACAGTAATATTTAATTCTGTAATAAAGTTGCTTTTACACGCTTTCTTTGGAATTTAAAAAAAATAATTTAGTTGATTGTAGGAAACTGTTTAGAACTAAGCTTTTTATTTTCTTGTTCAAGTGCTAAATACCTTTTACTTTCGTAAGGCCTAACGGCTTCATATTTATTTTCTACAAGCTCAGGGTTTAAACAGCGGGTTTTTGGTTCACAACAATCAGATAAATCAAGCCTCTTCTTCGTAAAGCTGCGGCCTTCAAACGTGTGTCAGGATCAGGTGAACAAGTACCATTCTCATGAACTTCAAATGCTCTAGTTACATAAGTAGTTCTATGGCTACCTTCAGCAGAAGCGTAATCTGCGCTCGCAATAACACCACCTGCCAGGACTAAACCTCTGATAATAGTAAAGGTATTCTTGCTATCAGTTACGTAATTAAAAGAGTTAGAAGCCACCCTTGAAGCCTTATCTAAAATTTTTTTACCCAAACCAGATCCTGTAGTGGATTCACTAATGACGTTACCAGCACCATTCATCAAAACTAGACTATCGTTAAAATTATTTCATTTTACCAATCAAGCAGGCCTTATAGTTTTTAAATCATCTGGAACAAGTGTTAGATGTATACACCTAGCAAAATAAAGTATATTAGATAGCACTCATAAATTGTACAGCAATACACAAACGGATACGTAAAGTGCAAAACCTGTACCAGAAGAGACGCTTAAAAGAAAAAAAGAGGAGACAAAAGTCAATAAGTGGTTGCGGGAATAAATCTTAAATGAGTCGTGAGCATTATGGGTTTCAGCGACTAATTCTCTAAACCTCTCGCCCTTATTTTATTTTCACGAATTCTATCTATATCGATAAATCTCCTTATCAGATCACCAAGTGTTACACTTTTTAAAACACCAAAAACGAGTAAGCAAATTGTAGCACAACTGTAGGAAAAAAGTGCCGAGTAAAGCGTAACAAAATCAGGTAACCAATAATTGTGGTGAAAGGAATATAAACGTATCTTACAAGTATACTAAAAGTTGCCATCGAATACACAAAAATAGCTCTATTTTTAATAGAAGAGTTTAATCAGATCGCAAAGGTTTTAATATTAAACGATTGTTTGTTTTCAAAAAAATCCCTAACAAATTTAAACATTCAAATAGCTATCCTTTTAAAGAGGTGACGAAATTGACGCTAATTATACCTCTTATTCTGTAAAAAATGATTAAAATAGCTAATCCGATTGCAGCTTCTGCACCGGCTAAGGTCAACGTATAAAGAATAAAAACCTGACCAAACATATCCTCCAATAAAACAGAAAATATAGCAAAATTAAAGTTAACAGCTAACAACATTAATTCTATCGATACTAATATTATAATAATATTTTTTCTTGTAATAAATATTCCTAAAATCCCCAGAAAAAATATAACAAAGGAAAAAAATAATAAAAAAAAAATATTAAAGCTTGTCATTATTTTGCAAATACATTTTTAAAGGTATAGGCCTGTAAAGTAGGTACTATAACAGCTAAGCTAAAAAAATAAAAAAAATAAAGAACAGTAAGCATTTGACCCAGCATTAAATAAGGGTCCTCAATAGGTTTAAAACCAATCCAACCTAGTAAAACACAAACGGAAAAGAATGATCAAAACAATATAGTTTTAGAAATTTCAAAAAAGGAACCCTTAAAAACATTATTAGTTATAAAGGGTAATAAAAATAACACAATTAAAGCCAAACCTAGTGTTATTACACCACCCAGTTTATTAGGAATTGATCTTAATATAGCATAAAACGGTAAAAAATATCATTCCGGAACAATATGAGTAGGTGTAACTAGAGGATTAGCCGGAACATTATTAATTGGGTCAATAATACTATCAGGTTTGAAAAAAACAGCGTAACAAAAAACAATTAAAAAAAAAATAATTCCTAATAAATCTTTAAATATAAAATAAGGATGAAATGGAACCTTATTAGCAACCGATAACGCTATATTTAGAGGGTTACTAGAACCACTTTCGTGTAAAACAGCAACATGTATTAAAGATAAAAGCGCTATAACAAACGGTAATAGGTAGTGTAAACTGAAAAAACGATTTAAGGTAGCGTTATCCACAGAAAACCCACCCCATAGCCATATGACTATATATTCACCAACAACAGGAATTGCAGAGAAAAGGCTAGTTATAACAGTAGCAGCCCAAAAACTCATTTGACCTCAAGGTAAAACATAACCTAAAAAAGCAGTAAGTATCATAACTATCAAAATTGTTACACCTAAATTTCAAAGAAGCTCACGAGGGGTAATATAAGAGTTATAGTATAAACCCCTAAAAACGTGAATATAAACACATATGAAAAAAAATGAGGCACCATTAGCGTGAATATATCTTATTAATCAACCATAATTAACATCTCTCATTATATACTGAACACTTGAAAAGGCACTTTCAATACTCGGGACATAAAACATTGCTAAAAATATACCGGTAACAATTTGAATACCAAGACAAAAAGCAGCTAACGCTCCAAAGTTTCATAAATAACTTATATTTGGAGGAGCTGGATAATCTATTAGAAAACTATTTACTATATTTAATAAAGGATATTTTTTTATAAAACGCATAATTAAAATAAATAAAAAATCTAAATAATGGTAGGGACAGGATTCGAACCTGTGAAGCATTGTAGCAAAAGGTTTACAGCCTTTTCCCTTTAACCGAACTTGGATACCCTAACATAAAATAAAACTAAAAACTATATAAATAAAATTAAAAAGGCCATAACTAGAGCTAATAATCCTATAGCTTCAGTTAAAGCAAAACCAATTAAAGCGTAACTAAATAATTCTTTTTGTAAGTTAGGGTTTCTCGAAAAAGCTAAAATTAAGCAACCAAAAACTATACCAACACCAGCACCTGCTCCAATTAAACCTGAAGTAGCTAGACCAGAACCTATCATTTTAGAACTTTGTAAAATAATTTCTAAGTTTTTCATTTTTGTTTTTTTTATATAAAAAAAACATGGTTATATGCTGATAAATTTAAAGGATCGTATGTATACTATTCGATTAAAGAAAAAATCTAATACAAAAACCAATAATAACAGCTATGACATATTGTTAAAGAAGGATAAGCACAACTTACCCATCGGCTCTTATAATCAATCTAAAATGATTATCACTTTAGATCTGGAATCTTATATATTTGCTATAACAAAAGGTTGCTTAGTATCCGAGAAGTTTAGAAAAATTTTCATTAAAACTACCTCAAATATTACCAACAAAAAAAACGTTAAGATTATTTTTTAAATGGCAATAAATCAAATTAATAAAAAAAGAAAAAATAATCTAAATAACAACGTTATAAAAACAGGTATGGTTCTTTACATAAAATACCTACTACTAAAAGAAGATGAAATAAAAATTTCATCTTTTATAGGATTATGTGTTATAAAAAAGAAAAAATCTAATACAATAGTATTAAAAAACAATATAAAAAAAGAAGATATAAAATTAGTTATAAACATACACTCACCTTTAATCATAAATATTAAAATCGTAAAAAGATACAAAAAAAAATTTAGATTATCAAAACTCTACTACAAATAAAAATGACCGTTATTGGAATCGAACCAATACTCCTCATGGAAATAGGTTTTAAGCCCATCGCGTCTACCAATTCCGCCAAACGATACAGAGGGTGAATAATGGGAATCGAACCCATATTTACAACTTCACAAATTGTCACTTTACCTATTAAGTTATATCCACCAAATAAAAAAGTCAATAAAAAATTAAATTAAAACAAACATTAATGTTTTAAAAAACTGTAGATTTTTTACTACAAGACGTTTTTTTAATACAATCTTGTTAAAAATATCCCAATGTAAAACATTTTTGAAAACACTAGAAAGAATTAATAAAGGCATTTTTCATTTAAACAATAATGTTTTAGATGTAATATGCATCTTAGGGCGAAAAAGGAAGTTAAATTTTTTTTTGGAAAAAAATCCAGATTTAAAAAGAAATATTATATTCTCTAACAAAAATCTCTTTTTAAAAAAAGCAAAATAATCACGAACGAATAGATTACGGTAAAGCTTTGAATTCAATCCATTTAAACGATTTATGGAATTAAATATAAATTTAGATGATGTAATATAACGGGAGTAAAATAAAGATTTAGCTATAACCATATAAAAAAAGAATAAAGATTTCAAACTTTTTGAATTACCCGGTATTGGAAAAAAAACATTTGAGGGATTATCAATTGAATCCACTATCGCAATAGAAGGTATATTTATAATAAAAGACTCGTTTATTACATAATGATTATTTTGAATATTAGGTACAAAAATACTATGGGGGAACTTAGCAGGTTTAACAATGGATACGTATTTATAATTAGATAGCATACCTTTACACCATTTCGAATTTAAAAAAGTTATTTCAGGAAATAAACTATACAGCTGATATAATTCACTACTTCTGTTGAATAAGGAAAAATTCTCATTTACTAATCATAAATGACCTTTGTTTACAAATAATTCAGATAAAAATACAATAAATTTTTTAGCCAAAAAATAGGTATAATTTAGATTAAATATGTTTGTATTTTTATATTTACCTATCAAAAAAAAATTTGTACGAGGATTTCAATTTGCAATATGATAACCTAAAAAAAGGTCCGATGCTACGAGCTGATTTACAGTAATATGTATACGGTTAAACATGCACCAAGGAAGATTTTTATATGTATAGATAAAAACTAAAATTATAAATAAGTTTAAATAAAAGATTTGGGTTAAAAAAAAACAAACAATTTATAATTGTAATAAATGAGATTATTAAAGAATTCAAAAATGGTATATCATACAAAAATATTCAACCTGTGGTTCTATTAAAGTACATCAATTTAACTAATCTTATATAATAAAATACACTTACAACGCTGAAAATAACAAAAAGTATTGTCATTCAATACATTTTATATTTCAAAGAAAATAAGAATAAAAAGAATTTACTATAAAAACCGAGTAAAGGTGGTATACCTGCAATTGAAAAAAGCAATATGAAAATACTAAAAGAAAGGGATGGATTAACTTCAAGTAAATTAGAAAACAGATTTATTCTTTTAACAAGAAGGCCGCTTGAACGATCCCTTAGTGATAAAAAACAAAAAAATAGGCCTATCATGATAAAAATGTAAGAAATAAGATAAAATATAGTTATATAAATACCAGAAATATCACCAAAAGATAAACCGAGCAATAAGTAACCTGTATTGGTGATCATACTATAAGTTAACATCCTTTTTAATTTAACCTGATAGATAGCTGCTATTGAGCCTAATAAAATAGAAAATAAAGCTGTTAGTGTAAACAAACCTTGAGAAAATAAGAAAACTTCAAAAAAGACATAATAGTAAAGTTTAAAAATAACAAATATCAGAGAAATTTTTGGCAACGTAGATAGATAAGCGGTAATCAGTAAAGGTGAACCTTCGTAAACATCTGGCATTCACATATGAAAAGGGGCTGACCCTAGTTTAAAAAGAAAACCAACAGTCAAAAGTAAAAACCCAATAAGGAATCCGCTAAAAGAAAAAAAACTGGAATCTAAAATGAAATTTGTTACATAAACTTCAGATAAAAATAAAGTTAAATCAGTATAAGAAAGTAAGCCAGTAAAACCGTATATAAGCGAAATCCCAAAAAGTATTATACCTGAAGAAAAACAGCCCAAAATAAAATACTTTAAACCGCTTTCGGTAGAAAAAGAAGACGTCTGTTTAGAAGCAACTAATATATAAAATGTTAAACTTTGTAATTCAATTATAAAAAATAAGCTAATCAGATCATTAGAGTTCAATATTAATAAGCTGCTAAAAAGAGAAATAAATAAAACCAAGATAAACTCAAAATCATAATATTTAAAATATGATAAATATTGCTTAATAGCAAAAGTAAAAATAAGGAACCCTATTAAAATTATATTTTTAAAGAAAACAACAGCAGCATCGTTATAATAAAAACCAGCAAATAAATAATATGAATCGTTGGTATTGGTATTTAAAATAATAAGAAGCAATATAACGACAAATGGAAGCAAATTTGAAAATATCCCACCAACATTTAGGTAGTAATAAGAACGATAATTTTTTTTATTTGACAGTATAACAAAAAAAATTAAAAATGTGATTAAAGCAAGAAGGAAATATATTTCAAAATGAAAAAAATTTAAATCATTATAAAAAAGACCGCGAGAAGAAATAGTACCGCACTTAAATAATTTTTTATCGAAAATTGAATAAATAAAATTAATAACGTTCATAATTTTACTTAAAACTTAAATAGACATAAAGAGGAGCCTCAATGAGTGAAATGATGTAAGATCCTTTCAAACCAAATAGTATAGTAATAAAACAAAAAATAAAACCGACAACAAATTCTTTTTTGGAAAAATCAGAAAACCTTAAGTAATAGTTAACAACTAGCCTATTAAAAATTATTCTATTGTATAATCAAATCGAGTAAACAGCTGTAAGAATAATACTAAAGGTGGCAATTAACGCTGCAAAATGGTTATTTTCAAATAAACCTAATAGAATTAAGAACTCGCCGATAAAACTACTAGTTCCGGGAAAACTAATATTTGAAAGTATTAGTATGAATAAACAAAGACTGAAAATGGGCATAGTAGAAACTAGGCCACTATAATATCTCAAAATTCTAGTTTTATACCTATCGTAAACACAACCTATACAAAAAAACAAACCGCTTGATACTATACCGTGGCTAAGCATTAAAAAAACACTACCGCCTATACCTTGAATATTAGAAGTAAATAATCCTAAAATAACAAAAGACATATGACTAACTGAAGCATAAGCTATAACCTTCTTTAAATCAACCTGCCTAATGGTACTACAACAAGTATATATTATCCCTAATAAACATAAAGTGTAAACAAGGGGTAAAAAAAAATAAGTAGCGTCACAAAATATCGGAATCACAAACCTTAAAAGGCCGTATGTACCTAATTTTAGTAATACACCAGCCAAAATTACAGAACCCACAGTAGGTGCTTCAACATGAGCCTCGGGTAATCAGATATGAAAAGGAAATAAAGGTACTTTAACGCAAAAGGCAAAAAAAAAAGAAGCCCAAAGAATTAACTGTCTATAAAAACTAAAATTAGTATTATACAAAACTCTAATATCAGTCGTTTGAATATGAGAATATATTACCAAAATCCCAAGAAGCATTAAAAGAGAACCTAATAATGTGTAAAAAAATAACTGGTAAACAGCGTGTATTTTCCTTTGGCGTGAACCCCAAACGCCTATTAAAATAAACATGGGGATTAGTATACTTTCAAAAAAAATATAAAAAAACACCAAATCAAGTACACAAAAGATATTAAATAAAATAAATGTTATAAAAATAAGGCAGATAATAAAACTATTATACCTATACTTTATACTATTTCAACTTATCAATATACAAATCGGAGTTAAAAAAAATGTTAATAATAAAAAAAGTAAAGAAATATTATCCATTCCAATAACGTAATGAAAATTATAAAGAAATAACCATTGTTTATAAAATTGAAAATTATAAATATCAAATTCAGCTAAAACGCTAATATTATCCGACAAAATTCAAAAAAAAATTATTAATATAAACTGAAAAAATGAAAAAAATAATGAGGTTTTTTTTATCAACTTTACCTTTTCCGGAGAACCGTAAACAGAAAAAGAAATAATTAGCAGTGCAGCTAATCATAACATAAAAGAAATAAATAAGGTGTAATATAATAAAAATGCCATTTTTAAAAACTACTTAAAAAAGCTATCCACGCCGGAACCTCAGCAATAAATAGATAAAAAAAGAAAGATCCAAACTACATCAACGAAATGTCAGTACCATATAGCCGCTTCATAACCAAAATGATGATTATAAATAAAATGTAGATCAATTAAACGAAAAAAGCACACTATTAAAAATAAAGTACCTATTATGACATGTAAACCATGTAAACCTGTTGTCATATAAAAAGTTGAACCGTAAACACCATCATATATATAAAAACTAGCCTTATAATATTCGTAACCTTGTCAAACAGTAAATTCTAAACCTAAAAATACAGTTAAAAATAAAGCAAAAGCACAAATTACATAGTTATCTAAAAGGGGTGCCTTAAATTCCTCATTATTAGAATTAGAAAAAAAGAATTTTTGCCATGATTTATCTCTAATAACATGATGGCTTCATGTAACAGTTAAACCCGAAAGGAGCAGGATTAAAGTATTTAATAATGGAATTTTTAAAGGATTCAAAACATTAATACCAAGAGGTGGCCAAACTGAACCTAACACGACGCTAGGGGATAAACTAGCATGAAAGAAAGCCCAAAAAAATGAAAAAAAAAACATAACTTCAGATATTATAAATAAGATTACCCCAAGCCTCAATCCTTGTTGCACCTTTTTCGTGTGATAACCACTAAAGGTACTTTCACGAATCACGTCTCTTCACCAAACAAACATCATAAGTAAAATTAGAAAAAAGCCAGCCAATGATAACAAATTACCGTAAAAATAGTTATGCATATGCATAACTAAACCAAAAGTAAACATCAAGGCGGCTATAGAGGAATAAAGAGGTCATGGGCTTCTTGTAACAATATGAAAACTATGTTTTTGATTACCAGCGAAATGAACCCTACAATTATGATATCACCATTTATTACTTAAATCCACTAACCTTATATCATTATTATAAACATTGTTAAATTTATTTAAAAAAAAATCGTAATTCAACTTCATCAGAAATATTTTTAGACATTACACCCACATACGGCTTTGCTATAAGGGGGACTTTGGAATACAAAAAAATTAAAAATATAAACATTAAAATTTGCGCAAAAGCGGAATTTTAAACTTTAAGGTAAAACTAGCCTCCATAAGAAATAAAACTAGAAAAAATTGTACCCCTTCATTTTAAACTTATTAAAACATAATGACATAATTTTCGAATTACGAGTTATAGAATCATATATGTAATAATTATTATTAACTGAAAAATAATTAAAAAAATGATAAACCAACTGTTCGTAAAAACCAAAGCATTTAAACGAAAAAGACCTTTTATATAAAATAAAAGGTGTAGATTCAGAAAGAAATGAAACCAAGTCAAAAGAATTTCTAACCTTGAAATAAGAAAACCCAAAATTATCTATTAAAGCATTTAAAATCTTTCAATCATCTCTAGAATTACCAGGACTAAAAAGGATCTTTTTAGTTTTTTGAACAATAGCTAATGAATTAGAGTAAAAAGAATTTTTTTCAATAAAAGATGTACTCGGAAATATTAAGTTTGAATTTATTGCGTTTGTATCTCCGTGATGGCCTTGATAAATTTGGAAAGCAGACGAATCAACTAAAACTGCCTTATCATAGTTTAGAACAAAGTTTATAGGAAAGTTGAGCAGATGGCTATTTTGAGAATGAGAAGATGACAGATTAAATTCTTTGGTAGAAAGATATGAAGAGTCATTAGATATAATATTTAAACCATTCCAATTATCGCAAATCACATTAGTAAAATTGAATAATGGCACAATTAAAGATCCTTTTAATAAAGAGGAGGAATCTCCTATCAAAAATATCGGCTTGGACGAGAATTTTTTTGAAATCTTAGCACTCAATCAATGTGACCCTTCTAACACATGTAATAAAGTTTTAGAGGAGTTAGAAATATGCTTAACAAAATAATTAAAATTAGAATAAAAACCCAGAACAAAAACAGGTAACATTTTTTTGCTAACTAATTGCTTAATCCTAGAATTGACAATCGGAAGTTCAACCCTTAAATTAACATCAAGCAATATACAAAAATCGCCTTCATCTAGTCGAGTTAGGGGTGTATTAAATGAATAAAGAGCGGTTAAATCATTATAGGAAGAACTCGGTAAAAAAAAATTGGAACCGTTTAGTAATAAAAATTTTTTAAAAGTATAGATCGTCTCTAAATCTAGATAATCTCCTATGTAACCGCGCAAAGGTATAAAAGAAGAATGATTAAAACCTAAAAAATTGCAAAAAAACTTTTTAATAAATAGCATAGCCTTTTTTCATCCAATTTTTAAAAAACTACCACTTATTTTTACCATAGGGTCGTAAAGTCGTTGACGTCTAAAAGAGTCATATGAAAAACGTATTTTATCCGTGATCCAATCCTCATTTAACTCAGAATTCACTCTAGGTAATATTCTCATAATCTTAGTACCTCGAATATCCACCCGTATATTACTATGTAGTGAATCTAAAACGTCTATTGAATTATAACTTTTTAACTCCCAAGGCCTTGATGTAAAAGCAAATGGTTTAGAAGTTAAAGCGCCAACAGGACACAAGTCAATAACATTACCGGACAATTCACTTCGCATTAAATTTTCAATATAAAAACCTATTTCCATTTTGGAACCTCTGCCTGTAACACCCAAAATATTAACACCGGCTACCTCGTTGCTAAATCTAACACAACGTGTACAGTGTATACACCGATTCATAATAGTTTTAATGAGCGGGCCACAATCCTTATCCTCTACAGAGCGTTTAAATTCATAAAACCGGCCCCTATCACTCCCAAAAACTACTGACTGATCTTGTAAATCACATTCACCACCCTGATCGCAAATAGGGCAATCTAAAGGATGATTAGCTAGTAAAAACTCTAATACGGATTCCCTCGCTTTCTTAACTTTTAAAGTATTTGTGTAAATATTCATAGAATTAGAAACATTAATAGCACAGGAGGCTAAAGGTTTAACTTGTTTTAAATCCTCCACCAAACACATACGACAATTACCTGCAATAGATAATTTTTCATGAAAACAAAATCTAGAAATGTCGACCTTATTTTTTAAGCAAGCCTGTATTAAGGTCAATTTATTATTTATTGTATATTGAAAATCATTTACTTTAAAGGATATGTTCTTCATTAGATATTTTGTTTTTTATTACCAAAAGATAAAAATATTATTAAACTTAATAAACATATAAATAAACCAAAGTTAAAAAAAGAATTAAAACTTGGAAAAAATAAAGAGGAAGTTAGTTTGATAAAAAACATTAAACCTAATAAAACGACAAATATATAATTATATAAAAATCCTGTTTGAAACGAACTGAATATAATAGAAGATTTATTGATTAATCTGACAAAACTTAACGGGCCAAAAAGCTCAATAAGCCCTCTATCGATAATCTTAAAAGTCAAGAGATAAAATGAACTTAACAGATTAAACACAAAAATATTATTATATAGAAGATCGAAATACCATTTTTTAGCCAAAAAAAAATACGCATAACGAAAAAATTTATTTTTAACAACGAAAACAGTGTAGTCGTATATCACAAAATAAACAAATAAGGAAAAAAAAAGACCGACTATACTGAAAACTAACGGTATCAGTTTGTAATAATAATCTAAAAATTCTGCATATAAAATATCAGAATTAACATAGAGATTAAAAATAGAATTTGCTCAAAAATCTGTACCCAAACCAATAAAGAGGTCTTTAAAAATAAAACCTATAAAAATACTTAAAAACCCTAAAAAGGCCAGTACATAAAAAATAAAAGAAGAGGACTCATGCGATGAATTAACCGCACGGGCGTGTGAGTTAGGTCTTGCAAAAAAAACAAGGTACATTAACCTAATGGAATAGAAAGAAGTTATAAAGGCAGCAAACACACCCAATCAATAAATAAAAAAACTATTAATCGAAAACTTAGAAAATGCTATCTCTAAAACTACTTCTTTAGAATAGAAACCGGTCAAAAACGGAAATCCAGTTAAGGATAAAGAGCCTACCAAAATAGCTACATAGGTTAATGGCATTAATTTTATTAACCCACCCATTTTACGCATATCTTGTTCATCTAAAAGAGCATGAATAACTGATCCGGCGCCAAGAAATAATAGCGCTTTAAAAAAACCATGATTAAAAAGGTGAAAAAGGCCAACAGAGTAATTAGACATACCGCAAGCAAAAAACATATAACCTAGCTGACTACAGGTTGAATAAGCAATAACCTTTTTTATATCATACTGTACTAGACCAACCGTACCTGCAAATAGTGCAGTTAAACCACCAATTAAAGATACTAAAAATAAACCGGTAGAGCTATACTCTAATATAGGGGATGATCTTATAAGGACAAAAACCCCGGCAGTAACCATAGTCGCTGCATGAATAAGCGCCGAAACAGGAGTTGGCCCTTCCATAGCGTCGGGTAACCAAGTATGTAAACCCAGTTGAGCTGATTTACCAATTGCCCCTAAAAATAAGAAAATAACAATAAGATCAACCCTATTCAAGCTAAAGCCTAAAAATGACATCCTAGGTTGGGTATCTAAAAATTGAACTAGATTAAAAACCACACCAAAATCGAAACTTTTAAAGAAAAAAAATATTACTAATAAAGAAAAGTAAATCCCAAAGTCCCCAAACCTATTTACTATAATGGCTTTCATGGCTGATTTATTAGCCTGTATCCTTGTATACCAGAAATTTATTAATAAATAGGAGGACAAGCCTACGCCTTCTCAACCAAGGAAAAGTTGCACAAAGTTACCCGAAGTTACTAACATAAGCATAAAAAATGTAAATAAAGAAAGGTAACCCAGAAATCGTATTATATGTGGATCTCCACTCATATAATCAATCGAATATAGGTGTACTAGTAAAGAAACAAACACTACCAGCACTAACATAACAGAAGTAATACTATCAAATAAAAACAATCAGTTTAACTTTAGCAAACCTATATGAAATCATGGCCCTAAATCTATATAACAAACTGATTTATTTATACCTACTTCGTAAAAAATCCAAAATGAAAAAATTGCCGAAAAAAGCATATTAATTACCAAGACAAACAAAACACGTTTTCCTAAAAATTTACCTAAAATGCAAGAAATAAAAAGATTTAATAAAGGGAATAATAAAGGTAATAAATACATTTTCTAATTTTTCAAAGAAACTGAAGATTTCAAATCCCTTAATGACTGTCTAAAAATGACTTGCCTTTTTATATTTATATTTTGGTTTAATACAAGTATAATTGAACCAATCATAGATATTAATAATATTAAACTAACAACTAAGAATATAAAAAACGTGTAAGTATAAACCAACCAACCAAGAATTTCAGTATTAGTTAATTCAAAGCTTAAACCTAGAAGATTGGTTGAGGCTTCATTTAATTTAACGAAACAAAAAAATGATTCCTCCTTATATATAGAATTAATAAAGACTTGATCAATGCCGAGGTTAGATAAATTAGGAAAAATATAAATGCCATTAATTAATAAACCAGAAGGTACTGTATGAATTTCAGAAAAATTTAACGCCAACTTGTTTATTGAGTAAAAACCATTATAAAAAAATAAGCCGAAAACTTCAACTACACTAAAATTAAACACAAAAGTAAAAAGTTGAAACAAAAAGCAACTACTTATTAATAAACCGGCTGGAATATACCTTCAAAAAACTTCATCTAACTCCAAAATTTTTATATTTAACATCATAACAACAAAAAGGAATAAGACAGCTATTGCCCCAACATATACGATAAGAAATATAATAGCTATGAATTCAACCCCCAGTATTATCAAAACAAACGTAACATTACAGAAAACCAAAATTAAATACAAGATTGAATGAATAGGGTTTTTTGACGCAATAATCATGAAACTACAAAACAAAGCTAAAAAGCAAAAAATTATTAGCAAATAATTTGTCAACATCCTCGTATCTTAAGATAAATATATATATATAAATAAAGATGGAATCGAACCACCGCCTTAAGTCTAAAGACTTAATACTCTACCACTAAGTTATTTAACAGCATAAATTTTTTAAATTGGGTAGGAATGGAATCGAACCACCGACCTATGGTTTTTCAGACCATCGCTCTACCACTGAGCTACCTATGAATAAACTTTAATTACCTATTTACAGATAAAAACTTGGTATATAAATTAAAGGATAAAGGTTTGGTTAAGGCTAGTTCATCAGGATTCCTAATTAACATAGCGACTAAAAGCTTATAATCTACCTCCACGAAAGAAGGCGCGTTTATAATGACCTTACGTTGTCTTAATTTAGATTTAATAAAAAAATATAATTTTTTATAATATTTCTTATTAAAAGAAACTATCTCATTAAAATTTAAATGGTAGGATGTATAATTAATAATTTTGTTATTAACAAACACATTACCGTATTCAATAAATTTTTTTATAAAATATATGGAGGGGAAAAGATTAAGTCTCATAAGAAAATTCTCTAACCTACCTTCAAGCATTAAAAATACTGCAAAAGAATTACCCTTAGCTAAGGCGCCAGCTAGGTTGTAAACTTTAAAAAAATCCACAACTTTTCGGAAACCAAAAAATAAAGAAACTTTTTTGTAATAAATATTTTTTAAAGCAAATAAAGATCACTTTTTAGTTTTTTTCTTAGGAGCAGCTATGTGAACGGAATAAAAAAAAATTTTTTGTTTACGTAGATTTAATTTTTTTTTTATAACAAATTGTAAGTTATTTACCCTTAAAAAATTTTTCGACTTGTAAAATACCAGCCCCCTATTAACAGAAATAATCGGAAAATAAAGAAGTTTAGTTTGCGTATAGATATTAGAGCAAGAAGATAAACAATAATTGTGTTTTATAAAAACCTTATTAAAAGCAACGGTATTTGCATAAAATATATTAAATTTTAGCAGACTAGCAATTTTTGAAGTTTTAAAAAAAACCTTACGTTTAGTTTTAAACCTTTTGCTTGATAAAGACAGTGGTACGCTAAGAGATTGTCTTCTTTTGAAAGAAAAAACACGGATATTTTTTCTAAAAAACTTAAACAGCAACAAAGTATAATTTAAGTTTTTTAGAAAACCACGGCGAAAATATTTAAATTTTGTTTTTATACGTAAACGATTTCTTAAAATAATATCCCTATAATTTAATAATATTGATTTTTTATTGTAAGAAAAGGATTTTTTACTTATTATATGGCCTCATAATTCATCCTGATATTTTTTGTACAATTTATGCTTATAAAACTTATACATTTGGAATCTAATATCTATTTATTTAGCCTTGAGAAAATGTTTTTTTCGAATTATATATCAAATAAAACATCAATTAAAAATATTTACCTTTTGAATTCGGAACGGTTTCAGGTAATTTAATTAACTATAGTTCTAAAAATGTTAACTCATTACTAAAACTAAGGTTTCAAACCTGAAACCCGTTTACTTTTGTATATGCAAAAGAACAAAACAGAGTTAAACTTATGTTTCTCCGCCTCTTATTCTTTCTATATTAAATTAAAATTCTTAAAATAAATGTAGACGTAATTATAGAAATAAACAGGATTAACCACATAAACTTCTATAGGCATAAAAGCATGATTAACGCCACAAAGCTCACTACATTGGCCATAGAATGTTCCTGTGTTTTTTAAATACAGGGAAGTCTGGTTTAATCTTCCAGGAACGGCATCAACTTTGACACCAAATGACGGAACAGCTCAACTATGTAAAACATCAGAAGAGGTAATTAAAAGTCTAATATGGGTATTTTTTGGTAAAAAAAGGGGCATGTCAGTTTTTAATAACCTTAGATCACCTAGATTTAATTCAGCCTCATGAATCATATAACTATCAAATTTGATAGTTGTTTCAGGAATGACCATAGGTATGTATAAATAACTTAATAGAGAACGATCTTTTAAATACCCCATGCCCTTGTACATCATTTCCATAGCAGCAAACCTATCGATAGAATCATAATCTAACATTCTGTTAGAGTAAACTACAGAATAATCCGAGTACTCGTAACTTCAATACCATTGATGGCCTATTACCTTAACAGTCAAAACCGGATCAATAATCTCATCCATAGCATAAAGTAGAGCAAATGATGGAACAGCAATAAATAAAAGTATAAATGCTGGTAAAATAGTCCAAATTATCTCTATTGTTGTACCATGATTTATATTATAAGTTCTATTAGTAACATTAAATGATAAATTTTCCTTATAAGTGTTTATTAATGTATCGAATAAAGAAATACGTTTTGATTCGGGAAGATCATTATTTAACGAACCATAATAGAATTTTTTATAGGTAGAAAGTAAAAGATAACCTACAACAAATAAAATAACGGCTAAAAAAAAAAGTATATGATCATGAAGTTTTATAATACCATAAGCAATTGGCGTTGTAGGATCCTGAAAACCTATTTTTCAAGAATTAGTATGATCGTTTAAGCATAACAGAGAATCATAAAAAATAAAAAGAACGGATAAAGACACCATAAAAAAAATAAAAAACTTGCTAAACTTAAAAAAAGAAGAGTCAGATGTCGACTTTATAGAAGCAAAAGTTAATAAATTCTTAGATAGCGTGTTGATATAAGGAGCAAAAATAGAGTGAACTAATTTTATCAACTTAGGGGTATTATTATTATTAAAAGCTAAATATATTAAATAAAAAAATACTATAACACTTACTGAAGATATTATAGAACCAAAGGAGGATAATATATTTCAATAATAATAATTATCAGGATAATCGGGGATCCTTCGTGGCATACCCGCTAAACCAACGAAATGCATCGGGAAAAATGTTAAATTAACGCCAATAAACATTAACCAAAAATGAACATTACCATACATTTCATTATAAGTATAGCCAGAAATTTTTCAAAACCAGTAATAAAAACCAGCAAAAAAAGCAAAAACAGCACCCATGGATAACACATAATGAAAATGCGCTACGACGTAATAAGTATCATGTAACATTATATCAAGACCAGCGTTTGATAAAACAATACCAGTTAAACCACCTAGGGTAAATAGGATTAAAAAACCTATAACAAAAAGCAATGGAGTCTTTCTTACTATTTGGCCGCCTCACAACGTAGCAATTCAACTAAAGATCTTTATACCAGTTGGAACAGCAATCATCATAGTTGCCGCAGTGAAGTAAGCTCTAGTATCAACATCTAAACCTACTGTATACATGTGATGAGCCCATACAATAAAACCTAAAACTGCAATAGACAACATTGCGTAAACCATTCCTATATAACCAAAAATAGATTTATTGGAAAAAGTACCGATAATTTGGCTGACTATACCAAAAGCTGGTAAAATTAAAATATAAACTTCAGGATGACCAAAAAATCAGAATAAATGTTGATAAAGGATAGGATCGCCTCCGCCTGATGGATCAAAAAAGCTAGTATTAAAATTTCTATCAGTTAAAAGCATAGTAATAGCACCTGCTAATACAGGTAGAGAAAATAATAACAAAAAGGCTGTAATCAACACAGACCAAACAAATAATGGTAATTTATGCATAGATAAACCAGGTACTCTCATATTAAATATCGTAGTAATAAAGTTTATAGCGCCTAGAAGAGAAGATATACCTGCAAGATGTAAACTAAATATTGCTAAATCGACGGAACCGCCGGAGTGAGCTACAATAGAACTTAACGGCGGGTAAACTGTTCAGCCGGTTCCTGCCCCAAATTCTACTAATGAAGAACATAATAATAGAAATAAGGAAGGCGGTAGTAATCAAAAACTTATATTGTTAAGCCTTGGAAAAGCCATATCAGGAGCACCAATCATTAAAGGAACGAATCAATTTCCGAAACCGCCTATCATAACCGGCATAACAAAAAAGAAAATCATAACAAAGGCATGCGCCGTAATAATAACGTTGTAAAGTTGGCTATTACCACTCAATATTTGAGAACCCGGAGCAGCTAATTCTAACCTTATAATCATAGAAAATATAGTACCTATAATACCAGAAAAGCCACCAAATATTAAATATAACGTACCGATATCTTTGTGATTAGTAGAAAATAATCAACGATTATCAGTAAAAAAGCTTGTCAAATTATTCAATAATCTATTTATCATCGTTAAAATTTGTAATTTTATATTATTTAAGTCTAAGTATTCGTATCCTTTAAAAAAATTTTGTCCAGCAGCAGGTTCCCCTACCGCTACCTTGTTACGACTTCACCCCAGTCCTTAATCTAATTGTCGTAATTAGTACCAAGATGCGATAACTTTAAAAAAAATTAAAAGACATCAGAATCTGAGCCTATACCACTTCTAATCAAACCAATTCCCATGGCGTGACGGGCGGTGTGTACAAAGATTGAGAATATATTCACCGCAACATTCTATTCTGCGATTACTAGCGATTCCTACTTCATACTCTCGACTTACAGAGAGTAATCAGAACTAAGATTAATTTTTAATGATTAGCTAAAACTCGCATTTTCGCTTCACATTGTAATTACCATTGTAGTACGTGTGTAGCCCAACCTATATAGGCCATAATGATTTGACTTCTTCTCCTCTCAATTAATTTTCAAATTAATATTGCTCTATTTTTTCAAAAACAAATAAAGCTGAAGGTTACGTCCGTTAAATGAATTAACAAAACATTTCACAACACGAACTGCCGACAACCATGCAGCACCTGTACAAGTCAATATGATACACCTCCTCAGGTGATCCTTATAATGAGCTTATGAGAATGAAAATAAATTCCATTATCACAGCTAAAATAACTTGTATTCAAGGGTTGGTAAGATTCTTTGCGTTATATCAAATTAAACCACATACTCCACCGCTTATACAATCTTCCGTCAGTTTCTTTGAGTTTTAACCTTGCGGTCGTAGTACTCAGGTGGAATATTTACGCGTTAGCTTAATTACACCTCGCAGTATAATCAATATTCATCGGTCAGGGCATAGACTACCAGGGTCTCTAATCCTGTTTGATCCCTATGCTTTTGTGCCTCAGTGTCAGTATTAAAATAGATAGCAGCCTTCGCCTATTGCATGTCCTTTAAATATCGAAAAATTTCACCTTTACACTTAATGTTCAGCTATCTTCTAATAAACTCTAGTCTGTTAGTATTAAAAAGCCTTTAAACTTTATGTTTAACATTTACTTTGAAACTTAACAAACCACCTACGCACCCTTTACACCCAGTCAATGCGAATAACACTCGCCCTCTCCGTATTACCGCGACTGCTGGCACGAAGTTAGTCAGGGCTTCTCCTTCAAGTACGATTGCATTATAATCCTTGACGAAACGAGTTTTACGGCAATTAAGCCTTCTGATCACCCACGTAACATTACTCGATCAAGCTTTCGCCCATTGTCAAATATTCTCCACTGCTGCCCTTTTAGAAGACTTGGGCCGTTTTCAGTCCCAATGTGGCTGATCATTCTCTCAAACCAGCTAAGCATCGTCGGCTTGTTGAATAATTACTACAACAACTACCTAATCCTTTAGAAGCTCTATTGTAGGCGATATAAATCTTTTATTTTTAATAATTTTAGGAATTTAGCCTAACCCACACTTCAATTCTCCTATACTACTCACCAGGTCACCACTTAAAGTAAATTTACTTTTCGTTCGATTTGCATGTGTTAAAATATGTTACCAGCGTTCACTCGGAGCCAGAATAAAACCCAACGATTGTTTATACAAGTAATGGAATTACTTATATATAATATAATATCTTTGAAATTTACTAAATATAACTTTACCAAAAATCAGGAGGGTAGGACTCGAACCTACATCGTCAGGGCATGAGCCTGATATGTTTCCATTTACAATACCTCCAAAAGCCAATAAAAAAACAAATTTAAGTAACCTTTATATAAAAAAAAAAAAGACAGCTGAAATATATAGGATATAAGAAGGCAGTTTTCAAAAAAATACTAGTTTAAGTAATTTATGGTAATTTAAAAATCTAAGTAGTGAGAGTGACAGGACTCGAACCTGCATCTTTTAACTCGACAAGTTAACTCTTTACCAATTAAGTTACACTAAACGCTCAGAGTGACAGGACTCGAACCTATAGTCTTCTGTTCCCAAAACAGACACATTACCTATTATGCTACACTCTGCACAAAGTGGACGCAATCAGAATCGAACTGATATCTAATACGTGCAAGGTATTGATTTTACCATTAAACTATGCAACCAAGCGGCTAATTACAATCTCCCTAATAAAATAGGCCTAACTGGAATCGAACCAATAACCTTTCGTTATGAGCGAAATATTTTACCATTAAACTATAGGATTATCGGATTTTTTACCCTCGATATTTTTTTTTAAAAATTGCAAAAAAATCATATATAAAAAATTTAATAATTAGTACGCGTAAACCATTCGTTACCAAATTTAATTTCGCGCCTATAAAAAGTTATTATCTACAACCGTTTAAAAAAACATAAAAATCATTTTCTTGCTTATACGCTATCAGCAATTATAAAATTTATACGTAGCTACTCGACAATGCCTTTGACAGTACAATCGATTTACCAGTGGTATACATTTCTCAATCCTCTCGTACAAAAGAAACATTTTTTTAGTTTTTACAAAATGACAGATAGGAACCGAACTGTCTCACGCATGAAAATCCACTATTACTAGTGGCATGGACTATATCTTCATCCATAAAAAAATTTATTATGGAGTTAACGTATTATAATTCCGAGGAAGTTTGGAATTATCGGGAATAGTTTTTATAACAAAAACTACTCCTCAGTCTCTACAGGTAATAATAAACTATTTTTTACAGTTAAGGAAGTATTCTTTCTTTTCTTAGAATACGTATGATCGGCGACTTCATCTACTAATTTACAAACCTCCAAAAAGCCGGCCTCGTTTTTCACATCGTTTAACCCCTTAATAATGCGAAAGATTAAAACAGCAAGATTCTTTTTTAAAATTAAATATGGAAATAGCATCTCTAAAAACTTATTTACCAAGCTTAAACCAGTAATAGAATATTCAAGCATCCCATCATTTCTAAAACGAATAGAGCCTAAACCTATTAAATTTTTAAGCTGAAGAAAATATCAATGCTTATCTTTTTTTTGATAGAAAACTATACTTATGCGTATAGTATGTTTATACCTATACTGAAGTCCCGGGATGATCTGAACTAAAAAACAGCCATCTGCCTCAACAAATCCAGCTAAATAGGCTAATTGTTCATTATTTAATTTTTTAAATTGATTTTTTTGCATATTTTGCTCTTTTCTAAATAATTTATATTTTCCCTCGGTATTACCCCTCTTCCAGTTCAAAAAAGAGTAGGGCTTCACCGATATAAGTTAATGCTACGGTTTATGTTACCACAAACCAACGCAGTGTTATCTACGTTCTAAACCCAACTCACGTACCACTTTAATAGGCGAACAGCCTAACCCTTGGAACCGCCTGCAGCTCCAGGATGTGATGAGTCGACATCGAGGTACCAAACAAGCCCGTCGATAAGGACTCTTAGGGCCCATTAGCCTGTTATCCCTGACGTACCTTTTATCCGTTAAGCAATAGCCCTTCCATTCAGCACTATTGGATCACTATGGCCGACTTTCGTCTCTGACTCGATCTGTCGATCTACTCAGTCAAGCAATCTTTTACCATTAAATTTTCAAATTAATTTTTAATTAATTATTATTACCATTTGCACGCCTTCGTTACTATTTAGAAGGCGACCACCCCAGTCAAACTACCAGTCATAAACTATCCTAAAATTTAGTTAGTTTTAAAAATTAAAAAAACAGTATTTCACTATTGCCTAAACAATTAACTAGCATTAAAGTATAATAAGCTTGCTGTTTATCCTACATATTCAATATTTTAAAAACAATCTATGATTATAGTAAAGGTGTACAGGGTCTTTCCGTCCAATCATTTATATACTGCATCTTCACAGCAAGTTTAATTTCACTAGGTTAATACTGGAGACAGTAGGGAAGTCGTTACACCATTCATGCAGGTCGGAACTCCAAAAACTTAATCTTTTTCTTTCAAAAAAGTTTAGACTATATCATCACCCTTAACTTACCTTAGAAACATTAAAAAGGAATCCGAATTACAGATTTTTTAAATTGATTTTGGATAACAGCTCATCCTTGGTTAATTTTCTTTTACCCATATTTATTTGGTAAGAAATGTCTATTATACGCTTTAAACCAACTTCATTTAAATGTTGCTTACTGGCGACAGAATTAACGACATCTTTGAATAACTCAAAGTCTCGAAGCTTTTTAGTCCTTAGTGTAAATTTTTCAAAATGAGGTAACACCTTAGAGCGTATATCGGATAAATCCCGACACTCGTACTTTCAGGTATTATCTCTTTTTGAAAAGCGTATAAATCCACAATCAAAAAAGTTTAAAAAATCCTGCAAACACCTCAAATTTAAACCTTCCTTATCCCTAGTTTGAGATATAGAAAAACTTGGCCTAACTTCTATGCCTAAAGTTAAACGTTCCTTTAAATTAAAACTAATACAAAAGCAACCTTCTCCATCAACAAAACCGCTTATCCAAAAAGGATCAATCAGTGCTTTTTCTTGCTTTAAATCCAAATTCTTCATATTTTAAAAATTCTTAATTCTTTTTCTCATTTTTTTATACTTCATAGTAAGTTTGAACAATAGGGGTCAGCGTTTTATTTGTCTTTCAGAAAACAAATCTCATCTTTCGATTCAGTCGTTACGGGTCAATTATTCATCTTGTAGTTCTAGAATAATCGTTCCCACGGTATTGCCATATTTTAAAACAAAATTAAAACTTAGGGTTTCACCGTTATTAGCTGATTTGCTATAACACATTACTGCGTTAATCGGGCAAGTTCCAATTCTACCCGACAAGGAATTTCGCTCAATTTGTTGGCACAATCTAGCGCGCTATATATTTATGTTATAAATAGAAACAGCTTAATGATTGGCACTCTTAACATTTCTGCTAAGTTCGGACTATTTCTTTATCCTTAAAAATAAAATTTAATAATGAATTGAAGATCGGTTCATTCTACTTTTTATATCAATTATTTTAGACAAGCCAGACTCGGTTAAATGTTCACGCCTTTTCATTATTAATATAACGTCTCTAAATGCTAAAAAATTAAACTTCTTACTCGTTAATAACCCGTTAGATTCAAAAAAAGGAAGTATAACGTCGTGTAAAGTCTCGAATTTACGAACACGGTATTCGTAAATTTCTGAGCCATTAGACTTGTTACAAACAACCGAGCCGTGACCAAAAAAGTCTTTTATAGCATATAAAACCTTTATGTCACGCTTATGTTGAACGACCCTAAACTCAGGAAGTACTTGATAACCTAATTTTGAATCAACTGATTTATTTATACCGATATAAAAGCAACCTTCTCCATCAACAAACCCTACGATTCAATTCTTATCGATTTTCATCTTTTATTACTACTATAAGGATATTCAACGTATAGTCTCTGAGGATCCCTTTCAAAATAAATTTTAAGGTTTCCTGCCGATTGTCCCCGTGTACTAAGGATTTTTGCTACAACAAAAAGTTGGTGCACCTTAAGTCTTTTGAGGATATTCCGGCATACGGTTGAATGTTTGCTCTTTTGTTACCAAAAGAGAAGGCAACAAATTCACCTTAGGACCGTTATGGTTACAGCCGCCGTTTACTGAGATTTATATTCATGGCATTCCTACCAATCCTTTTTATCTTTCAGCACCGGGCAGGTGTCAGACCCTATACATCGTTTTACAACTTAGCGGAGTCCTGTGTTTTTAGTAAACAGTCGCTACCCTCTATTCTGTTACACCTATAAGTAATTGCTTACAAAAGGTACTCCTTCTCCCGAAGTTACGGAGCTATTTTGCCGAGTTCCTTCAATATTATTATCCTATCACCTTAATATACTCTATCAAAATATCGGAGCCGATTTAAGTACGGTTTTTTATTTTCAAAGCTTTTTCCGGAAAGGTCCTGATTACTTAATTAATTTTATTAAAATTAAATAACCTGCCCCCTTTGTCACTTACTGAAAAATTTGAGAATTTTAACCCAAAACCCATCGCCTATAATTGTCATTATAAAACTTAGGGGCCGATTAACCCTATTAAAATAAATTTATAAATAGGAAACCTTATATATACGGTGGAATAGTTTCTCACTATTCTTTGCTACTCATACAGGCATACTTTCTCTTAATATATTAATAAATTCTCACAAATTTATCTATAAAATATAAGATACTCTACTACCGATTTACATATAGCTTCAGTAAATAATTTTAGTCCGTTATATCATAAAACCCTATAATGCTTTTATAAAATTAGTGAGCTGTTACGCTTTCTTTAAAGGATGGCTGCTTCTAAGCCAACCTCCTAATTGTTATAACACTTTAGATTATTTCATACACTTAATTATTTTTATGGACTTTAGCTGATATTCTGGGCTGTTTCCCTTTCGATTACGAACCTTCGCGCCCGCAATCTGCCTGCTCTGTAAAAAAATTTATTGCTATTCGCAGTTTAAGTAAACTCAGTAGAAGTATTAATTCCCATTGCTTACCTAGAGCTCTACCAACAATAATGTGAACAGAACGCTCTACCTAAATAGATTTCGTAGAGTACTAGCTAACACTAAGCTTGATTAGCCTTTCACCCCTAGCTACCACTCATCCCGGTATTATGCAACATACATGGGTTCGATCCTTCAGTACGTGTTAAAGTACTTTCAATCTGGCAGTAAATAGATCGCTTAGTATCGAGTCTCAAAAAACTAACTTAACGCTTAATTAAAGCTCGCTTTCACTTCACCTTCATCTAACGACCATAGTTTGCTAGTTCCTTAGAAATCGCCCGCTCATTATGCAAAAGGCACCCTATAACACATTCGCTGCGCTCTAGATCCTTAAGGTAAACAATTTCAAGATCTTTTAACTTTGTCTTTTCATCTTTCCTTCACAGTACTTGTTCACTATTAGTCATAAAAGTGTATTTAGCCTTAGCAAATGGGTTTGCCTTTTTCCAATAAAATTTCACAGATTTTATTTTACTCATTATTATATATATTAAAAATAAGAAATTATAAAGGGCTTTCACCTTCTATGGCGCTTAAATCATATAAGACTTCTATTTCCTTAAATTCAAATTTTGGCTATTTTGTTTTCACTCACCATTACTAACAAAATCTTTAATTATTTTCCTTTCCTCTAACTATTGAGATGTTTCACTTAATTAGGTAAGAACAATATTTAAATGTTAGATTTCTCTGCTGGAATTTACAATTCTAAGTAATTTTTCGACTCATTGTATATTTCGCTCGATTAGGCGCCAGAAACTTTTATGCTATAAGATATTCGTTATTTACCCTTTAATTTTTATATAATTACTTATTTGTATTTATAATCAATTTTTTACTTTGTGCTCGCTTAAGTTAAATACGATT